ACACCTCTTACCCCATAAAGATATCGAATATAACGAGATATTTTTATCTCCAGTGTAATTTTGAAAATTAACGTTTAAATGCCCTTCAAAAGTAAGTAAATAGATCCTAAACATATAAAAAGCGGTTAATCCTGCTGTGGCCCAAGCTAGTATTGCGAAAATCGGCGAATATAACCAACTATCATTAAGAATTTCATCTTTTGACCAAAAACAAGCAAGGGGCGGAATACCACAAAGAGAAAGTGTACCTAATAAAAACGAGGTTTTGGTAATTGGTACATACTTTGTTAAACCGCCCATAAAAACCATATTCTGACTTTTATCTGGAGAATAGCCAACGATTGTTTCCATCGAATGAATAATGGATCCAGACCCTAAAAATAATAATGCTTTTGAATAAGCATGAGTAATCAAATGAAATAAAGCACTTCGGTAAGACCCTATTCCTAAAGCTAACATCATATAACCCAATTGAGACATTGTCGAATAGGCTAAACCCTTTTTAATGTCTTTTTGAGCAAGAGCTAAAGTAGCTCCTAATAAGACGGTGATTATTCCTATCAACGAGATAAAATTCATTATATAGGGTATAACTATGAAAAGAGGAATAAGGCGAGCTACAAGAAAAACTCCCGCTGCTACCATGGTAGCGGCATGTATCAGAGCCGAAATAGGAGTGGGTCCCTCCATAGCATCAGGTAACCATACATGAAGGGGAAATTGTGCAGATTTGGCAACTGCACCGGCAAATAATAGAGTAGCACACAAAGTAACAAAAGGAGAATTGACTTCATGATTATAAATCAAGTTATTGAATATTTCGAATAAATCCCGAAATTCAAAACTACCTGTTATCCAATAAAAACCTAAAATTCCTAATAATAAACCAAAATCCCCTATACGATTAGTTACAAACGCTTTTTGACAAGCATTTGCGGCAGGAGGTCGTGTGAACCAAAACCCTATTAATAGATAGGAACACATTCCAACCAATTCCCAAAAAATATAAATTTGTATCAAATTTGAACTAGTCACTAATCCCAACATCGCAGTACTGAAAAAACTCATATAAGCAAAAAATCTCAAGTATCCTTGATCGTGGGCCATATAGTTATCACTATAAATAAGAACTATAATTCCAACAGTACTGATTAAGAGTAACATAATAGAAGTAAGTGGATCAAGCAAGTAGCCGAATTCGAAAGAAAAATCATTATCGAGGGTCCAAGACCATACATATTGATAGATAGAACTGCTATTTATTTGTTGAATAGACAGATTCGCTGAAAAAATCATAACTATACTTAACAATAAAATACTCGTAAAGGCCCACATACGACGAAGACCTTTTGTTGCTGTCGGAAAAAGAAGAAGTCCCACCCCTATTAGCATAGGAACCGGAAGTGGAACGAAAGGTATAATCCATGCGTATTGATATGTCTGTTCCATAAAAAAGTTTTATAATTCTTAATTAATATTTTTTGTTTCCGATTCAATGTACTTTGAAAAAAGGAGTGAATAAAAAAACGAAGATATGTACTAACTTAAATATAATTTTTTCTTTTTAACTTATTCTTTCTGAGTTTCTGCTAAATACTTCAAATATTGAAATAAAGAAGTTATAATTGGTCAAATGAAAGAAAGAACCAAATGACTAGTCTCTTTGGACATATTTTTCACCTATCTTATCTACTCCTTTAGTTTTTAGTTTATATTTTTTTGACCAATAGATGTCTTTCACATCCAGCTATACCAATGAGAAATTTCTTAATTTTTATTTAAATGGCAGTTCCAAAAAAACGTACTTCTGCATCAAAAAAGCGTATTCGTAAAAACTTTTGGAAAAAGAAGGGTTATTGGATAGCGTTAAGGGCGTTTTCCTTAGGGAAATCTCTTTCTACCGGTAATTCTAAAAGTTTTTTGAGCGACAAACAAATAAACTAAGTAATAAAACATAACAGGCCGGAATAATCTACACCGGTCTGACTCGATTTTTGAGTTATTTCAGGTCGAAAATCCAACTCTACAATTCCATTTCCTATTGAGTCACTCGATAGGAAATGGAATGCGTTCCGCTCTTAAAATTTAAATAGAATATTATAGAATAAATATAAAATATATATAATAAGAATTCTTCTATTCCGAATTGAAAAAAAGCAAGTATTCTTTTTTTTTTAGTATATTTCCTAATTGAAAAGCATTCTTTTCTCCACCAACCTATTTGATTTGTAATAGAATGAATTATAGGGTTTTCTTTTTTGTAAAACTTTCTGGTTTTTATAAATTCCTATTTTCTCAATTCCTATATAGATCCCACCTACATTTCGCTATCAATCCACGAAAAACACTTAGTGAAGATGTTCTGGATAAAAGACGTGTCAATTGAAAAATGATTCACAATAGGTTCTTTTTTTTTTTTGGGGGGGGGTTCTATCCCTTAATTCATAGTATGACTATCTAGTTTTACAAGAGTTCAACACAATAAAACCCTAGCAAATAATGAACGTTCAAATACCTAGTTGAACGGATTTTTATTCATCAATTTTTATCTTAAAAAAAAATATTACACCCAATTGAATTCTAAAATCTAGACGATTCATTAGCCACGGGCTATTATGAATTCAAGACAAGCCGCTATGGTGAAATTGGTAGACACGCTGCTCTTAGGAAGCAGTGCTAGAGCATCTCGGTTCGAGTCCGAGTGGCGGCATGTGATTTACTAAAAAAACAAACGGATCCTATAATGAAAATGAATTCAGTTCTCTATTTTGTTCTGATTTTATAATTTAGAAATTTCTTTATTTATTTTTATGATATTTTCAACCTTAGAGCATATATTAACTCATATTTCTTTTTCGATCGTTTCAATAATAATTACAATTCATTTGATAACCTTTTTAGTCGATGAACTCGTAAAACTATATGATTCGTCCGAAAAAGGCATGATAATAACTTTTATCTGTATAACAGGATTCTTAATTACTCGTTGGATTTATTCGGGACATTTTCCAATAAGTGATTTATATGAATCGTTAATCTTTCTTTCATGGAGTTTTTCCCTTATTTATATAGTTCCGCATTTCAAAAAAAAAAAAATCTGCTAAGCACAATAATCGGCCCAAGTGCTCTTTTTACGCAGGGCTTTGCTACTTCAGGTCTGTTAACTGAAATACGCGAATCCCAAATATTAGTACCCGCTCTTCAATCCGAGTGGCTAATAATGCACGTAAGTATGATGATATTAGGCTACGCAGCCCTTTTATGTGGATCATTATTATCAGTATCTCTTCTAGTCATTACAGTAAAAAAAAAGAGAAAGTTTTTTTCTACGAGTAATCATTTTTTAAATAAGTCGTTTTTTTTTGGTGAGATCAAATATATAAATGAACGAAGTCATTTTTTTCAAAATACTTCTTTTTCTACAAGGAATTATTACAGATCACAATTAATTCAACAGTTGGATTATTGGAGTTATCGGGTTATTAGTCTAGGGTTTATCTTTTTAACCACAGGAATTCTTTCGGGAGCGGTGTGGGCTAACGAAGCATGGGGATCCTATTGGAGTTGGGACCCAAAAGAAACTTGGGCTTTTATTACTTGGATCGTATTCGCTATTTATTTACATATTCGAACAAATATAAAGTGGAAGGGTATAAATTCGGCAATTGTGGCGTCTGTTGGATTTCTTATAATTTGGATATGCTATTTTGGAGTCAATCTATTAGGAATAGGACTACATAGTTATGGTTCATTTACATTATAATTGAATTAAAAAAAAAGGGCAGGTCCAGAAATAGAAAAGTGTATATCGCATATCATATAAAAAAACTTTGTGTGAACTGGTGAGAACCCGGCGAATTACTAGAATATTCTAGTAATTCGCCGGGTTCTCACCAGTTCACATTCATTATTCATTTTTTTTTACTTATACATAAATACAGAAAAGAAAAAGGCCACTTTTTGTTATTATATAACGAACATTTTTTTATTGTTTCTTACGAATAATAACTAGCTATAAAAAGAATTAGATAGAATAACTTCAACCTTTTCAACCGATAGTGAAAGAAGGAAATCGGGGTACATGCCAATACCCAGTATTGGTAAAAAAATAGAGATCAAAAGAAATAACTCCCGTGGCCCAGAATCATAAAAATAAGAGTTTGAAATATTCAATATCTTGTATCCATAGAACATCTGGCGTAACATAGATAATAAATAAATAGGAGTTAATATCATTCCAATTGCCATTACAAAAGTAATTAGAGCTTTTGTCATTAAAAGATATTTTTGGCTAGTAATTAGCCCCAAAAAGACTATAAATTCGGCAACAAAACCACTCATACCCGGCAATGCAAGGGAGGCCATCGAAAAACTACTGAACATCGTGAATATTTTTGGCATTGGGATAGCTATTCCACCCATTTCGTCAAGAGAAACAAGCCGTATTCTATCGTAAGTCGTTCCGGCCAAGAAAAAAAGCGCGGCGCCAATAAACCCATGAGAGATTATTTGTAAAAGGGCTCCGTTGAGCCCCATATCAGTGATAGAACTTATTCCTATAATTATGAAACCCATATGAGATACCGAGGAATAGGCTATTCGTTTTTTTAAATTACGCTGGCCGAGAGATGTTGAAGCTGCATATATTATTTGTGTTGCGCCTATTATTAGCAACCAGGGGGAAAATATAGAATGAGCATGAGGGAATAATTCCATATTGATTCGAACTAATCCATACGCCCCCATTTTTAATAAGATTCCGGCTAAAAGCATACAAGTACTATAATGCGCCTCTCCATGGGTATCTGGTAACCATGTATGTAGGGGTATGATTGGTAATTTGACAGCAAAAGCAATAAAAAATCCAATATAAAATATTATTTCTAAGGCCAGGGGATAGCACTGATTGGTTAATATTTCAAAAGTAAATGTTGATTCAGTAGAACCATATAAACCAATGGCTAGAACTCCCATTAAAAGAAAAACGGAGCCCCCCGCCG